TGAAATTTTACCCAACTCCATATTTGTAATGAAGTGTATGAATTACCTATGAACGGAAGAATAAAGAGAATTTTTTACTTAAAACTTAAATTGGAAGTTGCAACAGATCCAAATGGAAAGGAATTGATAAAACAGTACTAAAAACATAATTTTGTCACTTAGACCTATTAAGGTTTATAGGGTTTTGTCTATACAAAAAAAATAAAATGATTCAAATTATAAATTATATAATATTACATATTGGAATTTGAAAAAAAAAATAAAAAGATTCAGTATTTGGGAGATAAAGACACAAAAATAAGAAACAATATAGAATCACTTTTTTGAGCACTTAACCGATGAATTTCGGTGTTCAAAAAATGATTCGCAGAGAAGAGAGATATTTGTACTTTACTTATTTTTGAGTAGAATACCATTTGAAGTGTATAAATTGAAGTGTATAAAGTGTATAAGAAGGGTTGCATTTATTAAACACGTACGCGGATGGCTATAATATCCGACTTCTCCTTTATTTTAGTACCTTCTATTCGGGACAGCCCGGGTCGTCCTTTATCAAACGAAAATCTCTATTCAATGCAAAAATGAAGTAGAATAATTTTATGATAATTCCCTATCGACAACATATCTAACTAATAGATATCTGTAATTTATGTTCTGGGGTTTACATAGACTCATATATTTTGTTATAATTGAAATTGAGAAGGATTTTTTGATTAAAAAAAATAAATACTGATTAGTTTTATCTCAATTTGTATTTTCTTATGTATGTCATTAGGAAAACACAATTTTGAGATTAAAATCTCCAGAAGCGTTCATAAATTAAAAGTAAGCATAAGCAGTCAATAGTTAATGGTTCCAATTTGTCGGCTGAAAATCCACATGTGATTTCTCAATAGAAAAGCGAGAGAATTTTTTTAGCATTGTGGATTTTGAGATACTCTAGAATGAATCGAAGGAATGGATCAAATCCAAAACAAAAAAATTAAAAATTTCAAGTACAATAAAAATTTAGTAATCCGAGAATATTTTTGTATCATTTTGGCGGCATGGCCGAGTGGTAAGGCGGGGGACTGCAAATCCTTTTTCCCCAGTTCAAATCCGGGTGTCGCCTGATCAAACAAAAAACCCGAAATCTCTTCTTTTCTTCTGTTCTGCTGATATAACTCGGAGAATAATTCTCCGGTAGAAACAGAGGAAAGACTGTTGATATTTTGTTTGATTCTAAACTTCTAAACATTGGGTCTGAGGTTTTTTGAAAATAAAAGATTGTGAATCCTCGTTCGCATCTAGGATTCAAGGAAATATTCTAATCTATAGTAGGGAGCTTTTAAGACTTTATGATTCCCTTCTATTACTATACTTCTATTACTATACTAAGTGACTGTCTAATGACTGGATCTTGGATTAGATTGTAGAGCCTGCTAAGAAATATGATTCTATTTAGAATTTTGGAAAGGGTTGGAAGTTGCGTTATATATGACGGACTTGCGAGATGAACGCTGGGGTATCCAATCAATATTAGATTCGATGGATAATCTTTTTTTTTTATAGAAAAAAGAAAGCATTTTTTTTTGATAACCCCTAGCCAAGACCCCTCAGAGATAATCGGTAAAGGGGATATGGATTAGGGGAAATAGAGGTCTGTACTAGAAAGTGATTTCTCTTTTTTAGTGATTTCTCCCTTTCCGTTTTTACTTACGAGGGTCAACAAAAAAATAGGCCTTATTATTCACATGTTCCCGTTCCCTTTGGATATTTTGCTTGTGTTTAATCTTTCCCCGATTCGAAATCAGAATCAGATTGGTTTATCAATAGTGTTCGGACAAAATCCCCTTTTTTTGACTCTGCACCATTGATTCCACTATTATTAGTGAGGAATAATTCCTTTGTATTTATAGAGATAGGAGACATAATTCACATGGATATAGTAAGTCTCGCTTGGGCTGCTTTAATGGTAATCTTTACATTTTCCCTTTCACTCGTAGTGTGGGGAAGAAGTGGGCTCTAGAAGTACTCCTAAATTGAGTTGAGGAATCAAACCGCATCACTTGTTTTATAGATCGTTCTGCAACGCGTTTTGAACTATTTAAAATCAAAATATCTGAATTTATAATTTCATTGGAGTCAAATGGAGTAATCTATGATATGAATCATACTCTTTCAATCAAAGAGATATTTGAGCGATTCCCCTGTTTGTATTTCGAAAAGAGGGGGATGATTAGAAATTTATTCTAACCTAAGATTCTTCCGAAATTTTCTATTTCAATCAATGGAATGGGCTCTTACCATCTTTATAGATGGATACTGAGGAAGACCAGACCCCTTTTTTTGTTTGATTGCTTTTCCTTTTTACTGTTCAAAGAACAAGTGATTTTGTTAAGTGTATACGAACTTTCTATGAGAAATGATATAATGATATATAGTAGTTATCTAACGAGATACTTTGCAATAATAAGATCTTGCTTCGGACGAATCACATATTGGGCATTTATCGTTTGGTTTCTAATCTTATAAATATAAAAGGCGATTTATGCTTTATCGACTTTTTTCATATCATGGTTTGGGCGTTAAAAATAAGTGAGGTTTCCTCCTTTTATTAGGAAAATAAATTAGAATCCTAAGATAATTCTAATCTTAGATTGATCGGAACGAATAGATGTAGCAAATAAATAGAATTGGGTGTTATGTCAATTCTATACAATATCTTATGTCAATTCCATACAATATATGGAATTAATAGAATATATTACATGATCGGAATTTGTAGATTGATCTATAGAATCTATCTTTATTCTAGATTAAAATTTTATAGAATAAGAGATCGATAGTATGGTAGAAAGAAGGATTCATCTATTTCTTTCTTACCATACTATCAAATTAATAGAATACTGCCGATTAAAGTCCGCTCATTTCATTTAAGTTAAGACACGAAATTGGAATCCTTTTCATTTGACTTCGTCAATTTTTGATAAGAACTCAGAAGGAAAGTTTTATTAAAATTCATTTGAAAATTCAAATGAATTAATCATTTTGACTAACTGTTTTTACATAAATGATAAGTAGAAAGGCGGTAGGAACTAGAATGAATAGTGCAGTAGCAATAAATGCAAGAATATTTACTTCCATAATCTCATCGGTTTTTTTACTTCACAATAACTCGGGATTTAATCCCATAGAGATGATAAATCTTTCGTCTGTAAATTCAATGAATGAATTACCTCTCCATGATCTTGAATGGGATCAATATCATGAATAACAATATCTGATCTATCAAATCAACTCGTAGTCGAGACTTGAATAGTATAACATAGGAAGTTCTTTTATCCATACCAAAAAAAAATTTTGATTTCTGAACCAATTAATCCAAAATTCCTTGTATTTTTTATCCGTTTCCTTGTTTTTTCTATAACTTATCTTGCGTCTTGCTTGGATAATCCTCTGATGAAGGATTATCAGATTGCCTTTCCACTTCGATTAGTCACATAGTTACAAATCTAAACAAACAATAAACGTGAAATGGAAAACATAGGAAAGAAAAAAGAAACAAAGACTCCTTTTTGCTTGGGAATGAAATTATGCCCCCCGACACTGTTTCTATGTTCTATGAAAGGGTGAAATGAATAGATGTATTTATTGGATATTGGATCTGTCGGGACTGGCGGGGCTCGAACCCGCAGCTTCCGCCTTGACAGGGCGGTGCTCTGACCAATTGAACTACAATCCCAGGAAAATAAGGGATCTAGCAGAAGATTTTCTTCTTTTTTAGCTTCGTATGCGGTATTTCTGAAGGACAAGGTGGGGTTATACCATCTTATGGTAGATTGGCGAATTATTGGGCCGAGCTGGATTTGAACCAGCGTAGACATGTTGCCAACGAATTTACAGTCCGTCCCCATTAACCACTCGGGCATCGACCCAGGAAGAATCAATTTGAGGCTTATTGGTAATCCATGATCGACTTCCTTTCGTAGTACCCTACCCCCAGGGGAATTCGAATCCCCGCTGCCTCCGTGAAAGAGAGGTGTCCTAAACCACTAGACGATGGGGGCTTACTTGCTCAACCGCCCTCATACTATGATCATAGTATGATCAGTTTTTTTGAAATTGTCAATATAATGGAATGGTATGATTAGATCTGAGGGATCTTGGCGTAGAGAATTGTATCGAATTTTTTGATTCGTCGTTCATATTAAAGAATACTAGGGATAGGAGTTTTTCAGAGAATGATTGGTCCGTCTGAAAAGAAAGGGGAGGGGTCAGTTCTATTTTTTTTGCTTTCATTCATTGTTAAGATGAGATATCCTTATCTCTATCTCACACTAAACCAGGAAAGTAACAACCAAAAAATCTAGTAAAATAAATCTATTAAGCGAGATCAACAAGTTATTGAAAATCTTCTATAAAATTTTAGTTCAAGGGGACAAGGAGAATCTCTTCATCACACGATTCAATGAAATATCTTGAAATTTATTTTATGTCGAATTGGTAACTGTCCATGTTATGTATCAATCAAGTCAATTTTGCTTTGATAGGAATCATTTCAATAAAATAAATTAGGGTCGGTCTTAAAAAAATTTACCCTAGAGTTGCTAGGCAAATTCATTTGATTATTAAAAATAAGCCACTAGCCACTACGAGTCTAGTGCATATACTTATGTATATAATATATGTGCATATAAATATTTTATCTACATAGCGACCCGTTGGGGAATTTAATCAAATAAGCCCTTTTAACTCAGTGGTAGAGTAACGCCATGGTAAGGCGTAAGTCATCGGTTCAAATCCGATAAGGGGCTTTGGGGTTTTTCAGAAAAGTACATAGTATTCAGAAAATAGAGATATTTTTTTTATTTGGAATAAAAAAAGTAACTAACTAGATACTACGTTATCATTATACTGAGTTAGAGTATATAGTAGTTCTAGTTAGAAAGTGGAACAATTGTTCAGTAAATTTTCATTATTATGAATAATAATTCTAATCCACCTCTTGAATTACCAGA